GCTAGCGTAGCTTAAAATAAAGCATAGCACTGAAGATGCTAAGATGGGCCTTAAAAAGCTCCGCATGCACAAAGGCTTGGTCCTGACTTTACTATCAGCTCTAACACGACTTACACATGCAAGTATCCGCAACCCTGTGAGGATGCCCTTAATCCCCCGCCCGGGGACGAGGAGCAGGCATCAGGCACTAACTTTTAGCCCAAGACGCCTTGCCACGCCACACCCCCAAGGGAATTCAGCAGTGATAAACATTAAGCCATAAGTGAAAACTTGACTTAGTTAGTGTTAAGAGGGCCGGTAAAACTCGTGCCAGCCACCGCGGTTATACGAGAGGCCCTAGTCGATAGACACGGCGTAAAGGGTGGTTAAGGAGAGCAGAAATTTTAAAGCCAAAGAGCCTCTTGGCCGTCATACGCTCCTGAGTGTTCGAGGCCCAATAAACGAAAGTAGCTTTAACACAGCCCACCTGACCCCACGAAAGCTAAGAAACAAACTGGGATTAGATACCCCACTATGCTTAGCCGTAAACCTAGACGTTATACCACAATAAACGTCCGCCAGGGTACTACGAGCGTTAGCTTAAAACCCAAAGGACTTGGCGGTGCCTTAGACCCCCCTAGAGGAGCCTGTTCTAGAACCGATAACCCCCGTTAAACCTCACCACTTCTAGCCATTCCCGCCTATATACCGCCGTCGTCAGCTTACCCTGTGAAGGACTAACAGTAAGCTAAATGAATATATTCCAAAACGTCAGGTCGAGGTGTAGCGCACGAAGTGGGAAGAAATGGGCTACATTTTCTATTATAGAATATTAACGAACAGTACCCTGAAAAATTACTCGAAGGAGGATTTAGTAGTAAAAAGGAAATAGAGTGTCCTTTTGAACCCGGCTCTGAGGCGCGTACACACCGCCCGTCACTCTCCCCTGTCACACAGCAACAAATGTTCATAACACCAAAGCACCGACAAGGGGAGGCAAGTCGTAACATGGTAAGTGTACCGGAAGGTGCACTTGGATCAAACCCAGGGCGTGGCTGAGACAGTTAAGCATCTCCCTTACACCGAGAAGACATCCATGCAAGTTGGATCACCCTGAACCAAACAGCTAGCTTAACCATTAAATTAACTTAACAACATAAATAATATAGTATAAACCTAAATTAATAAACTAAACCATTTTTCCACCTTAGTACGGGAGACGGAAAAGGTAACTTTAAGCAATAGAAGAAGTACCGCAAGGGAAAGCTGAAAGAGTAATGAAACAACCCATATAAGTATAAAAAAGCAGAGCCTAAACCTCGTACCTTTTGCATCATGATTTAGCCAGTACCACCCAAGCAAAGTGACCTTTAGTTTGAAACCCCGAAACCAAGTGAGCTACCCCGGGACAGCCTATTGGGCCAACCCGTCTCTGTGGCAAAAGAGTGGGAAGAGCCCCGGGTAGAGGTGATAGACCTACCGAACTTGGTGATAGCTGGTTGCCTAAGAAATGAATAGAAGTTCAGCCTCGTATCCCCTTTAATCAACCAAGAAATATCTAAATAAGCAAAAAGAAACATACGAGAGTTAGTTAAAGGGGGTACAGCCCCTTTAACCAAGGACACAACCTTAAACAGGAGGATAAGGGTCATATTTTTTAAAACTAGTCGCCTCAGTGGGCCTAAAAGCAGCCATCTGAATAGAAAGCGTTAAAGCTCAAGCGACACAAAGTTTATTATACTGATAACCAACCCTACTCCCCTAATAATATTAGGCTATTCCATGCCAACATGGAAGAGACTATGCTAATATGAGTAACAAGAGGGAATGACCCTCTCCCCGCACAAGTGTAAACCAGATTGGACCAACCACTGGAAATTAACGAACCCAAAGAAAGAGGGCAATGTTGACAACAAATAAAATCAAGAAGATCTCACAACACCAAAATCGTTAACCCCACACTGGAGTGCATCAAGGAAAGACTAAAAGAAAAGGAAGGAACTCGGCAAACACAAGCCTCGCCTGTTTACCAAAAACATCGCCTCCTGCAAATCCCAATGTATAGGAGGTCCAGCCTGCCCAGTGACTACAAGTTCAACGGCCGCGGTATTTTGACCGTGCAAAGGTAGCGCAATCACTTGTCTTTTAAATGAAGACCTGTATGAATGGCCAAACGAGGGCTTAACTGTCTCCCCTTTCAAGTCAGTGAAATTGATCTACCCGTGCAGAAGCGGGTATAAAAATACAAGACGAGAAGACCCTTTGGAGCTTAAGGTACAAACCCAACTACGTTAAACAACTTGTCAAAAAGCATAAACCTAGTAGCATAATGGAATTTTACCTTCGGTTGGGGCGACCATGGAGAACAAGAAATCCTCCAAGTGGATTGGGACTAAATCCTAGAACCAAGAAAGACATTTCCAAGTCACAGAAATTCTGACCAATTATGATCCGGCCACCCAGGCCGATCAACGGACCAAGTTACCCTAGGGATAACAGCGCAATCCTCTCCAAGAGTCCATATCGACGAGAGGGTTTACGACCTCGATGTTGGATCAGGACATCCTAATGGTGCAGCCGCTATTAAGGGTTCGTTTGTTCAACGATTAAAGTCCTACGTGATCTGAGTTCAGACCGGAGCAATCCAGGTCAGTTTCTATCTGTAAAGTCATTTTTCCTAGTACGAAAGGACCGGAAAAAGAAGGCCCATGCTAAAAGCACGCCTTACCCCTAATTAATGAAAACAACTAAATTAAATAAAGGGGGACATAAACACCTGCCAAAATAAGGCCACACTAAGATGGCAGAGCATGGTAATTGCAAAAGGCCTAAGCCCTTTCAGCCAGAGGTTCAAATCCTCTTCTTAGTTATGCTAAACACTCTATTAAACCACCTAATTAATCCCCTCGCATATATTGTGCCCGTTCTTTTAGCTGTAGCTTTCCTTACACTGCTTGAACGAAAAGTCTTAGGGTATATACAACTACGAAAAGGCCCAAACATTGTGGGCCCATATGGACTACTCCAACCAATTGCCGATGGAGTAAAACTATTTATTAAAGAGCCAATCCGCCCGTCCACAGCATCTCCATTTCTATTTTTAGCAACCCCAATACTCGCACTAACATTAGCTTTAACGCTATGAGCACCAATACCCATGCCACACCCAGTTACAGACCTGAACTTAGGTATTCTATTTGTTCTAGCCTTATCAAGTCTAGCAGTATATTCTATTTTAGGCTCAGGATGAGCGTCAAACTCAAAATATGCACTAATTGGTGCCCTTCGAGCCGTAGCCCAGACAATTTCATATGAAGTAAGCCTGGGATTAATTCTACTTTCTGTTATTATTTTCTCGGGGGGTTATACACTACAAATATTTAATATTACACAAGAAAGTATCTGATTATTAATCCCCGCCTGACCACTAGCCGCAATATGATATATCTCCACACTAGCAGAAACGAACCGTGCACCATTTGATTTAACTGAAGGTGAATCCGAACTAGTATCAGGCTTCAACGTAGAATATGCTGGCGGACCATTCGCCTTATTTTTCCTGGCCGAGTATGCTAATATTTTACTAATAAATACTTTATCAGCTATCCTCTTTCTAGGCGCATCCCACATCCCATCTATACCAGAATTAACAACAATTAACCTAATAACTAAAGCTGCACTTCTCTCAGTTATATTCTTATGAGTTCGAGCCTCATACCCACGGTTTCGATATGACCAGCTTATACATTTAGTATGAAAAAACTTCCTCCCCCTAACTCTGGCCCTAGTCTTATGACACACCGCCCTCCCAATTGCACTAGCAGGCCTTCCCCCACAACTATAGTTACAAGGAACCGTGCCTGAATTCCTAAGGACCACTTTGATAGAGTGGCTTATGGGGGTTAAAGTCCCCCCAGTTCCTAGAAAGAAGGGAATCGAACCCATACTCAGGAGATCAAAACTCCTGGTGCTTCCTCTACACCACTTTCTATGATAAGGTCAGCTAATTAAGCTTTCGGGCCCATACCCCGAACATGACGGTTAAAATCCCTCCCCTATCAATGAACCCCTACGTACTCGCCATCCTCCTATCTAGCCTAGGACTAGGAACGACCCTAACCTTTGCCAGCTCCCACTGGATACTTGCCTGAATAGGACTAGAAATCAACACCCTAGCAATTATTCCCTTAATAGCTCAACAACATCACCCACGGGCAGTTGAAGCAACCACAAAATATTTCCTAACTCAGGCAACCGCCGCAGCAATAATTTTATTCGCCGCAACAACAAACGCATGAATTACAGGTGAATGAGATATTAATAACATATCTCATCCCCTTGCCTCAACAATAACAATTACCGCCCTAGCATTAAAAATTGGCTTAGCACCAATACACTTCTGATTACCAGAAGTGTTACAAGGACTTGACCTGCTTACAGGACTAATTCTATCAACTTGACAAAAGCTAGCCCCATTTGCACTAATTATGCAAGTAGCACCAGCCATCGACCCCCTTATACTGACAGCCCTAGGACTTATATCTACATTAATTGGAGGCTGAGGGGGACTCAACCAAACCCAAATCCGAAAAATCCTGGCCTACTCTTCAATCGCACATATAGGCTGAATGATAATTATTTTACAATACGCCCCTCACCTGACTCTACTTGCACTAAGTACATATATTTTTATGACGGCCACAGCATTCCTCTCAATAAAAATGGCATCGGTCACAAAAATTAGTACCTTAACAATAATGTGATCAAAAACCCCAATTTTAACAGCAACAACAGCCCTGGCCCTACTTTCACTAGGGGGCCTCCCACCACTAACAGGTTTTATACCAAAGTGACTGATTTTACAAGAAATGACAAAACAAGAACTCCCCCTCACAGCAACAATTATAGCCCTAGCCGCCCTACTAAGCTTATACTTTTATCTTCGACTATGCTACGCCATAACCCTCACTATTTCCCCCAACACAACAAATGCCACAACACCATGACGAACCCAAACAACCCAGTCCACACTTGCCCTAGCCTTATCAACAACCATTACCCTAGGACTACTCCCCATCACCCCAGCCGTTCTAACACTAATTACCTAGGGACTTAGGATAAATTAGACCAAGAGCCTTCAAAGCTCTAAGCAGGAGTTAAAATCTCCTAGTCCCTGACTAAGACCTGCGGGACTTTATCCCACATCTTCTGAATGCAACTCAGACACTTTAATTAAGCTAAGGCCTTTCTAGATGAGAAGGCCTCGATCCTACAAACTCTTAGTTAACAGCTAAGCGCCCAAACCAGCGAGCATTCATCTACTTTCCCGCCGTTAGACGAGTAAGGCGGGAAAGCCCCGGCAGACGTTAATCTGCGTCTTGAGATTTGCAATCTAATGTGTACTCCACCACGGGGCTTGATAGGAAGAGGACTTAAACCTCTATCTTCGGGGCTACAACCCACCGCCTAATTTCGGCCATCCTACCTGTGGCAATCACACGCTGATTCTTCTCTACCAACCACAAAGACATTGGCACCCTTTATTTAGTATTTGGTGCCTGAGCCGGAATAGTCGGTACCGCTCTTAGCTTACTTATTCGAGCCGAACTTAATCAACCAGGGTCCCTCCTCGGCGATGACCAAATTTATAACGTCATTGTTACCGCACATGCCTTTGTTATAATTTTCTTTATAGTAATGCCTATTCTTATCGGCGGTTTTGGCAATTGACTTGTCCCGCTGATAATCGGGGCCCCCGACATGGCATTCCCTCGAATAAATAATATAAGCTTCTGACTTTTACCACCATCATTTCTTCTCTTATTAGCCTCATCTGGTGTTGAAGCCGGAGCCGGTACAGGATGAACAGTTTATCCACCGTTAGCCGGTAACTTAGCCCACGCGGGTGCATCTGTAGACCTGACTATTTTTTCCCTCCACCTAGCCGGTGTATCGTCCATCCTCGGGGCAATTAATTTTATTACAACTACAATTAACATAAAACCCCCAGCCATCTCTCAATATCAGACACCCTTATTTGTGTGAGCTGTTCTTGTAACCGCTGTTCTCCTCCTTCTTTCTCTTCCGGTTCTAGCCGCAGGGATTACAATGCTCCTAACAGATCGAAATCTAAACACCACCTTCTTTGATCCTGCAGGAGGAGGAGATCCTATCCTTTATCAACACCTATTTTGATTCTTTGGGCATCCAGAAGTTTATATTTTAATTTTACCCGGATTTGGCATCATCTCCCACGTTGTAGCCTATTATTCAGGTAAAAAAGAACCATTTGGATACATAGGAATAGTATGAGCAATGATGGCCATTGGCCTATTAGGTTTTATTGTTTGAGCCCACCACATATTTACAGTTGGTATGGATGTAGACACTCGTGCATATTTTACATCCGCAACTATAATTATTGCTATTCCTACAGGTGTAAAAGTGTTTAGCTGACTAGCCACACTCCACGGAGGGTCAATTAAATGAGAAACACCAATACTCTGAGCCCTCGGCTTCATTTTCCTATTTACAGTAGGTGGATTAACAGGTATTGTCTTAGCCAACTCATCACTAGACATTATGTTACACGACACATATTATGTAGTAGCACATTTCCACTACGTATTATCAATAGGAGCTGTATTTGCTATTATAGCAGCATTTGTACACTGATTCCCCCTGTTTTCGGGCTATACCCTTCATAGCACTTGAACCAAAATCCACTTCGGGGTAATATTTGTAGGTGTAAACCTCACCTTCTTCCCACAACACTTCCTTGGCTTAGCAGGAATGCCACGTCGATATTCAGACTACCCAGATGCCTACACCCTTTGAAATACAGTATCCTCTATTGGATCACTAATTTCACTAGTAGCAGTAATTATATTCTTGTTTATCTTATGAGAAGCCTTTGCCGCAAAACGAGAAGTTTCATCTGTAGAATTAACCACAACAAATGTTGAATGGCTACACGGATGCCCCCCTCCATACCACACATTCGAAGAACCTGCATTTGTTCAAGTTCGATCAAGTTAACGAGGAAGGGAGGAATTGAACCCCCATCTACTGGTTTCAAGCCAGTCACATAACCACTCTGTCACTTCCTTTTAAAGACATTAGTAAACCCGTAAATTACATCACTTTGTCAAGGTGAAATAGTAGGTTAAACCCCTGCATGTCTTAAGCTTCAAGCTTAATGGCACATCCCACACAATTAGGATTCCAAGACGCGGCATCACCCGTTATAGAAGAACTTCTCCACTTTCATGACCACGCTCTAATAATCGTATTTTTAATTAGCACTTTAGTACTTTATATTATTGTCGCAATAGTATCAACAAAGCTTACAAACAAATACATCTTAGATTCCCAAGAAATCGAAATTGTATGAACCGTACTACCAGCTGTAATTCTTGTTATAATTGCCCTACCCTCCTTACGAATTCTTTACCTTATAGATGAGATTAATGACCCCCACCTAACAATTAAAGCTATAGGACATCAATGATACTGAAGCTACGAATATACTGACTACGAAAATCTAGGCTTTGACTCATACATAATTCCCACCCAAGACCTTAACCCAGGACAATTTCGACTACTTGAAACAGACCACCGAATGATCGTCCCAATGGAGTCCCCAATTCGAGTACTTGTTTCAGCTGAGGATGTCCTACATTCCTGAGCCGTCCCATCCCTTGGGGTAAAAATAGACGCCGTCCCAGGGCGTCTAAACCAAACAGCCTTCATCGCTTCTCGCCCAGGAGTATTTTATGGGCAATGCTCCGAAATTTGCGGGGCAAACCACAGCTTTATACCCATTGTAGTAGAAGCAGTACCTCTTGAATACTTCGAAAACTGATCATCACTTATACTAGAAGACGCCTCACTAGAAAGCTAAATTCGGGCTTCAGCGTTGGCCTTTTAAGCCAAAGAATGGTGCCTCCCAACCACCTCTAGTGAAATGCCTCAATTAAACCCCGCCCCTTGATTTGCAATTTTAGTATTTTCATGACTAGTATTTCTTATTATTATTCCCACTAAAGTAATAAACCACACCTCGCCTAATGAGCCGGCCATTCTGGACTCCGAAAAACACAAAACTGAACCCTGAGACTGACCATGGCAATAAGCTTCTTCGATCAATTTGCAAGCCCATCCTATCTTGGTATTCCCCTAATTGCAATCGCAATTACCCTGCCATGAGTAATATTCCCCACCCCCTCATCTCGATGAATTAATAACCGCCTAATTACAGTTCAAGGATGATTTATTAACCGATTCACCAATCAGCTTATATTACCATTAAATGTGGGAGGCCACAAGTGAGCGCTACTATTAGCCTCATTAATAGTATTTTTAATTACTATTAATATGCTTGGCCTACTGCCGTATACTTTCACCCCAACAACACAATTATCACTAAATATAGGATTTGCCGTGCCACTATGGTTAGCTACAGTTATTATTGGAATACGAAATCAACCAACCGTTGCCCTAGGACATTTATTACCAGAAGGTACCCCCATTCCTTTAATCCCAGTACTCATTATTATCGAAACAATTAGCCTATTTATTCGACCTTTAGCCCTAGGCGTTCGACTAACAGCAAATTTAACTGCTGGCCACCTCTTAATTCAGCTAATCGCCACTGCCGTATTTGTCCTACTTCCAATAATGCCAACAGTAGCAATTTTGACTGCTGCCGTCCTCTTCCTCCTCACACTATTAGAAGTTGCAGTAGCTATAATTCAAGCTTACGTATTTGTTCTCCTCCTAAGCCTATATCTGCAAGAAAACGTTTAATGGCCCACCAAGCACATGCATATCATATGGTTGATCCAAGCCCATGACCACTAACCGGCGCAATCGGAGCTCTACTAATGACATCCGGTCTAGCAATCTGGTTTCACTTCCACTCAACTACACTTTTAACCCTCGGACTAATTCTTTTACTCCTTACTATGTATCAATGATGACGAGATATTATCCGAGAAGGGACCTTCCAAGGCCACCACACACCCCCAGTACAAAAAGGCTTACGCTACGGAATAATTCTATTTATTACATCTGAAGTATTCTTTTTCCTCGGATTCTTCTGAGCCTTTTATCACTCAAGCCTAGCACCTACCCCAGAACTAGGAGGATGCTGACCCCCAACAGGAATTATTACACTAGACCCATTTGAAGTCCCACTACTCAACACAGCCGTTCTCCTGGCATCAGGAGTTACAGTGACATGAGCCCATCACAGCCTAATAGAAGGTGAACGTAAACAAGCCATTCAATCCCTCGCACTAACCATCTTACTAGGTATATATTTTACTGCCCTTCAAGCTATAGAATACTATGAAGCACCATTTACAATTGCAGATGGAGTCTACGGCTCAACATTCTTTGTAGCCACAGGATTCCACGGGCTCCATGTTATTATTGGATCCTCATTCCTAGCCGTCTGCCTACTCCGCCAAATCCAATACCATTTTACATCTGAACATCACTTCGGCTTTGAAGCCGCCGCATGATACTGACACTTTGTAGACGTAGTGTGACTATTCCTCTACGTATCCATTTATTGATGAGGCTCATATCTTTCTAGTATTCAAGTAGTACGAGTGACTTCCAATCACCCAGTCTTGGTTAAATTCCAAGGAAAGATAATGAACTTAGTTATTACAATTTTAATAATCACAATTACCCTCTCTTCGGTACTAGCAATTGTATCTTTTTGACTACCACAAATAAACCCAGACGCAGAAAAACTCTCACCCTATGAGTGTGGCTTCGACCCCCTAGGATCTGCCCGCCTCCCGTTCTCCCTACGATTCTTCCTAGTAGCTATTTTATTTTTATTATTTGATCTAGAAATTGCCCTACTCCTCCCACTACCTTGAGGAGACCAACTCAACAACCCCGCCGGAACCTTCTTCTGAACCACAGCAGTCCTAATTTTACTTACACTAGGACTAGTCTATGAATGAATTCAAGGGGGCCTTGAGTGGGCAGAATAGAGGGTTAGTCCAATAAAAGACCTCTGATTTCGGCTCAGAAAATCGTGGTTAAATTCCACGACCCCCTTATGACACCCGTACACTTCAGCTTTAGCTCAGCCTTTACATTAGGACTAATGGGCCTGGCATTTCACCGCACCCACCTACTCTCTGCTCTACTGTGTCTGGAAGGAATAATACTATCCCTATTTATTGCACTAGCCCTTTGAGCCCTACAATTTGAATCAACCGTATTCTCCACAGCACCTATACTTCTACTAGCCTTCTCTGCCTGCGAAGCCAGTGCAGGCCTGGCCCTTCTAGTCGCCACAGCCCGGACCCACGGAACTGACCGCCTTCAAAACCTCAATTTACTACAATGCTAAAAGTATTAATCCCCACAATCATGCTATTTCCCACAATCTGGTTATCATCCCCTAAATGACTATGAACAACAACAACTGCACAGAGTCTACTAATTGCCCTAATTAGCCTTTCTTGACTAAAATGGACATCAGAAACCGGATGATCAGCCTCTAATATCTACCTCGCCACAGACCCCCTATCGACCCCCCTCCTAGTACTTACTTGCTGACTGCTCCCATTAATAATCTTAGCTAGTCAAAACCATATTTACCCCGAACCAATCAACCGACAACGTTTATACATCACCCTCCTGGCCTCCCTACAAACCTTCCTAATTATAGCATTCGGGGCTACAGAGATTATTATGTTTTATATTATATTTGAAGCCACCCTCATCCCCACATTAATTATTATTACTCGATGGGGAAATCAAACTGAGCGCCTTAACGCAGGAACCTACTTCTTATTTTACACCCTAGCAGGGTCACTACCGCTCTTAGTCGCCCTTCTCCTTCTTCAACAGACAACGGGGACTCTCTCAATATTAATCTTACAGTATTCACAACCCTTAACACTCGACTCATGAGGTCATAATATCTGATGAGCAGGATGCCTCATTGCATTCTTAGTTAAAATACCCCTATACGGAGTCCACCTCTGACTTCCTAAAGCACACGTTGAAGCCCCAGTAGCAGGATCCATAGTCCTAGCCGCAGTTTTACTAAAACTAGGGGGATATGGTATAATACGAATAATAGTTATACTAGACCCACTCTCAAAAGAATTAGCCTACCCTTTCATTATTTTAGCACTATGAGGCATCATCATAACTGGGTCAATTTGTTTACGTCAAACAGACCTAAAATCACTTATTGCCTATTCATCTGTTAGCCACATAGGTTTAGTAGCAGGGGGTATTCTAATTCAAACCCCGTGAGGATTTACAGGAGCAATCATTTTAATGATTGCCCACGGGCTAGTGTCTTCCGCACTATTTTGCCTAGCAAACACGGCCTACGAACGAACCCATAGCCGAACCATAGTTTTAGCTCGAGGGCTCCAAATACTCTTCCCATTAACAGCAGTCTGATGATTTATTGCTAATTTAGCTAATCTGGCACTACCACCCCTTCCCAACCTCATAGGCGAACTTATAATTATTACTACTCTCTTTAACTGATCCCCTTGAACTATTATTCTTACGGGAGTAGGAACATTAATTACAGCAGGCTACTCCTTATACTTATTCCTAATAACCCAACGAGGCCCAACACCAAATCATATTACAGGGCTACCACCATTTCACACCCGAGAACACCTACTAATAGTACTACACCTTCTCCCAGTCATTTTACTAGTAACAAAACCCGAACTCATATGAGGCTGATGCCACTAGTAAGTATAGTTTAATTCAAGACATTAGATTGTGATTCTAAAAATAGAGGTTAAAATCCTCTTACTCACCGAGAGAGGCCAGAGGCAATAAGCACTGCTAATACTTACACCCACGGTTAAACTCCGTGGCTCCCTCACGCTTCCAAAGGATAACAGCTCATCCGTTGGTCTTAGGAACCAAAAACTCTTGGTGCAAATCCAAGTGGAAGCTATGCACCCAACCACCCTGATCCTATCATCCTCACTAGTTCTAGTCATTACAATTCTTGTTTACCCCTTACTCACTACACTAAACCCAACACCTAAAACCCCTAACTGGGCAACAACACAAGTGAAAACTGCCGTAAGCACCGCATTCTTCGTTAGCCTCCTACCACTTATAATATTTCTAGACCAAGGAACTGAAACCATCGTCACCAACTGACACTGAATAAACACCACCCTATTTGATGTTAACATCAGCTTTAAATTTGACCACTACTCCCTCATCTTTACACCAATTGCCCTTTACGTAACCTGATCTATCCTTGAATTTGCATCCTGGTATATACACTCTGACCCAAACATAAACCGCTTCTTCAAGTATTTACTTCTATTTCTAGTAGCCATAATCATCCTAGTAACCGCCAACAACATATTTCAACTTTTCATTGGCTGGGAAGGGGTAGGAATTATATCGTTCCTTCTAATTGGCTGATGGTACGGACGGGCAGACGCTAATACAGCAGCCCTTCAAGCCGTACTATATAATCGAGTCGGAGATATTGGGCTAATTATAAGCATGGCCTGAATTGCCATAAACTTAAACTCATGAGAAATTCAACAAATTTTTTATCTATCAAAAACCTCTGACATAACACTTCCTCTAATTGGCCTAATCTTGGCAGCAACCGGTAAATCAGCCCAATTTGGCCTACATCCATGACTACCCTCCGCCATGGAGGGTCCCACACCAGTCTCTGCCCTACTTCACTCTAGCACCATAGTTGTCGCAGGCATCTTCCTCCTTATTCGACTTCACCCAATTATAGAAAATAACAACCTAGCGTTAACAATCTGCCTATGCCTAGGAGCACTAACCACCCTATTCACAGCTGCTTGTGCCCTAACACAAAATGACATCAAAAAGATCGTAGCATTTTCAACCTCCAGTCAGCTAGGGCTCATGATGGTTACCATTGGCCTCAACCAACCTCAATTAGCATTCTTACACATCTGCACCCACGCCTTTTTCAAGGCAATACTATTTTTATGCTCCGGATCCATTATTCACAGCCTAAATGATGAACAAGATATCCGAAAAATGGGGGGCCTACAAAACCTTTTACCTTTCACCTCAACCTGCTTAACCATTGGTAGCCTAGCCCTAACGGGAACACCATTTTTAGCCGGCTTCTTCTCAAAGGACGCAATTATTGAAGCCCTTAACACCTCTTACCTAAACGCCTGAGCCCTAACTCTAACACTCATTGCTACATCCTTCACCGCCGTCTATAGCTTCCGAGTAATTTTCTTTGTTACCATAGGCACCCCCCGATTCTTACCCCTCTCCCCTATCAATGAAAATAACCCCTCAGTAATTAACCCAATCAAACGGTTAGCCTGAGGAAGCATCGTCGCAGGGCTTATCATTACATCAAACTTTTTACCCTCTAAAACACCAATTATAACTATACCCGTAATCCTTAAGATAGCTGCTATTATAGTAACAATTATTGGCCTAATAGTAGCAATTGAATTAACAATATTAACTGGCAAGCAATTTAAAACTAATCCAATAACCTCCCCTCACCACTTCTCTAACATACTAGGTTATTTTCCAGCGATTATTCACCGACTTATTCCTAAGCTGAACTTAACCTTAGGGCAATCAATTGCTACACAATTAGTAGACCAAACCTGATTTGAAGCCATCGGGCCAAAAGGAGCATCCTCCTCACAAATTAAGATGGCCAAAGCCGTTAGTGATGCCCAACGAGGGATGATTAAAACATATTTAACAATCTTCCTGTTTACTATAACCCTTGCTATTCTATTAACAGTTATTTAAACTGCACGAAGCGTCCCACGCCCAAGTCCACGAGTCAGCTCCAACACAACAAATAAAGTTAATAACAATACCCACGCACAAATAATTAATATAGCCCCACCAGACGAGTATATTATTGCTACACCACTAGTATCCCCCCGTAACATAGAAAACTCTTTCAAACCATCAATAACGACCCAAGACCCCTCATACCAGCTTTCCCAAAACAAACCAACCATTAAAACTATCCCAAATAAATAAATAATAACATATCCAACTACAGAGCGATCCCCTCATGCTTCCGGAAAAGGCTCAGCAGCCAAAGCCGCCGAATAAGCAAACACAACAAGCATTCCACCTAAATAAATTAAAAAAAGAACTAAAGATAAAAAAGACCCCCCGTGGCCAACCAGTACCCCACACCCAACCCCAGCTGCTACCACTAACCCAAAAGCAGCAAAATAGGGTGCAGGGTTAGAAGCCACAGCAACTAAACCAACAATTAAAGCCATCAACAGTAAAGATACAAAATAAGTCATAAATTCTTACTCGGATTCTAACCGAGACCAATGATTTGAAGAACCACCGTTGTTATTCAACTATAAGAACCCTTAATGGCAAGCCTACGAAAAACACATCCCCTAATTAAAATTGCTAACCATGCACTAGTTGACCTACCAGCCCCCTCCAATATTTCAGTGTGATGAAACTTTGGGTCTCTACTAGGATTATGTCTAGTAACCCAAATCCTCACCGGATTATTCTTAGCCATACACTATACATCTGATATTTCCACTGCCTTCTCATCAGTGGCACACATTTGCCGAGACGTAAATTATGGATGACTTATCCGTAATATTCACGCTAACGGAGCATCATTCTTTTTTATCTGCATTTATATACACATTGCCCGAGGACTATATTACGGGTCCTATTTGTATAAAGAAACTTGAAACATCGGAGTAGTTCTCCTGCTATTAGTAATAATAACAGCCTTTGTAGGCTATGTACTACCATGAGGACAAATATCATTCTGAGGCGCAACAGTAATTACCAACCTCCTATCAGCAGTCCCTTATATAGGAGACGCCCTAGTTCAATGAATCTGAGGGGGCTTTTCTGTTGACAATGCAACATTAACACGATTCTTTGCCTTCCACTTCCTATTTCCGTTCGTTATTGCTGCAGCCACAGTCATTCACCTACTTTTTCTTCATGAAACAGGATCAAACAACCCAGCAGGATTAAATTCAGATGCAGACAAAATTTCATTCCACCCTTATTTTTCTTATAAAGACCTACTCGGATTTGCAGTCATACTACTAGCACTTACATCTCTAGCATTATTTTCACCTAACCTCCTAGGAGATCCAGAAAACTTTACCCCAGCAAATCCACTAGTTACCCCTCCTCATATTAAACCTGAGTGGTACTTCCTATTTGCCTATGCCATTCTACGATCCATCCCTAATAAATTAGGGGGTGTACTAGCACTTCTATTCTCTATCCTTGTCCTAATGGTAGTACCGATTCTACATACATCCAAACAACGAGGACTAACATTCCGACCATTCACCCAATTCCTCTTTTGAGCCCTAGTCGCAGACATAGCAATCCTTACATGAATTGGAGGAATACCGGTCGAACACCCATTTATCATTATTGGACAAATTGCCTCAGTCCTATACTTTGCACTATTCCTAGTTTTAATGCCATTAGCAGGATGACTAGAAAATAAAGCATTAGAATGAGCTTGCCCTAGTAGCTTAACTCAAAGCATCGGTCTTGTAATCCGAAGATCGGAGGTTAAACTCCTCCCTAGTGCCAGAAAAAAGAGATTTTAACTCTCACCCCTGGCTCCCAAAGCCAGAGTTCTAAATTAAACTATTTTCTGTATGTATGGTTTAGTACATATTATGCATAATATTACATTAATGTATTAGTACATATATGTATTATCACCAAAAATTTATTTTAACCATAAAGCAAGTACTAATTTTTAAGGTATACATAAAGCATAATAATAACACTCAGAATTAAATTATTATAACACGGGTAAGTCCTTAACTCCCTTAAAAGTCGTTCTCAAATCTTTCCTTGCATTACCCAACTAACATCTACTACGTATTAATTAATGTAGTAAGAAACCACCAACCAGTTTATATAATTGCATATTATTCATGATAGAATCAGGGACAAAAGTGGAGGGTGGTAAATTGTGAATTATTACTGGCATCTGATTCCCATTTCACGGGCATGGGAATGTGAACTCCTCATATTCAAATCTATACTGGCATCTGATTCATGGTGTGGTACATATGTCTCGTTACCCACCAAGCCGGGCGTTCTCTTATATGCATAGGGGTTCTCTTTTTTGGTTTCTTTTCAACAACATTTCAGAGTGCAGGCACAAATATTGAATTAGGGTAGAGCATTTTCTTGTTATTAATAATATAGGTTAATGATAAAAAGACATAACTTAAGAATTACATTAATTTATCTCAAGTGCATAACTGTCATTACTCAATACAACTTTATACTATATACCCCCTTTTGGTTTCTGCGCGACAAACCCCCCTACCCCCCTACGCTCACTAAATCCTGTTCTCCTTGACAAACCCCAAAACCAAGGAAGGCTCGACTAAGCGTATCAAAGTTAACAAGTTTTAGAAAAGTTAACTTATGTCATCACATATTATATATAATATGTAAACATTTAACTTCACATTTTTTTAGCATAAGAAAGCCTAAAATTTAGTAGTAAAAATTTATAAATTAACTTCAATACTAAAATTTCATACATAAGATA